TGATAGAGAAATTAAAGAGATTTACTCGTGATTTCATGTACTTGATATTTCTTTTGAAAAAAAAAGAAGGATTGGCTGAACTTTAAAATTTACTCTTTACTCATTCAATGAGTATACGATTGAATCGTATTCGGTTGGGTGACACCAACTAAATCGAGTGCTAACTCCCATTTATTTCTTATTGTATTGAATTAACCGATCAATCTGCTATCGGACATTTATTTTCCCCTTGGCATGGCACTATTACAAAAAAATTTTCGACATATTTCACTTTAATTATAATTATGAGAATCAATCCTACCCCTTCTAGTCCTGCGGTTTCCACACAAAACCTAGGGCGTATCGCTCAAATTATTGGCCCAGTACTAGATGTTGTTTTTCCTCCGGGCAAGATGCCTAATATTTATAACGCTTTAGTAGTTAAGGGTCGAGATACTGTCGGTCAGCAAATTAATGTGACTTGTGAAGTACAACAATTATTAGGAAATAATCGAGTTAGAGCTGTAGCTATGAGTGCTACGGATGGATTGACGAGAGGAATGGAAGTAATTGATACGGGAGCTCCTCTAAGCATTCCAGTCGGCGGAGCTACACTCGGACGAATTTTCAACGTTCTTGGGGAACCTGTTGATAATTTAGGTCCTGTAGATACTAGCACAACATCTCCTATTCATAGACCCGCACCCGCCTTTATAGAGTTGGATACAAAATTCTTAATCTTTGAAACAGGAATTAAAGTAGTGGATCTTTTAGCTCCTTATCGCCGTGGAGGAAAAATAGGACTATTTGGGGGAGCTGGAGTAGGTAAAACAGTACTCATCATGGAATTGATCAACAACATTGCCAAAGCTCATGGAGGCGTATCCGTATTTGGCGGAGTAGGCGAACGTACTCGTGAAGGAAATGATCTTTACATAGAAATGAAAGAATCCAGAGTAATTAATGAAAAAAATATTGCAGAATCCAAAGTAGCTCTAGTCTATGGTCAAATGAATGAACCGCCGGGAGCTCGTATGAGAGTCGGTTTGACTGCACTAACCATGGCGGAATATTTCCGGGATGTTAATGAGCAAAACGTACTTCTATTCATCGACAATATCTTTCGTTTCGTCCAAGCGGGATCAGAAGTATCCGCCTTATTGGGGAGAATGCCTTCTGCAGTGGGTTATCAACCTACCCTTAGTACAGAAATGGGTTCTTTGCAAGAAAGAATTACTTCTACCAAAAAGGGATCCATAACTTCGATACAAGCCGTTTATGTACCTGCGGACGATTTGACCGACCCTGCTCCTGCCACGACATTTGCACATTTAGATGCTACTACCGTACTATCAAGAGGGTTAGCTGCCAAAGGTATTTATCCTGCAGTGGATCCTTTAGATTCAACGTCAACTATGTTACAACCTCGAATCGTTGGTGAGGAACATTACGAAACTGCGCAAAGAGTTAAGCAAACTTCACAACGTTACAAAGAACTTCAGGACATTATAGCTATTCTTGGGTTGGACGAATTATCCGAAGAAGATCGTTTAACTGTAGCCAGAGCACGAAAAATGGAGCGTTTCTTATCACAACCCTTCTTCGTGGCAGAAGTATTTACTGGTTCTCCAGGAAAATATGTCGGTCTTGCAGAAACAATTAGGGGGTTTCAACTGATCCTTTCCGGAGAATTAGACAATCTTCCCGAGCAAGCCTTTTATTTGGTGGGTAACATCGATGAAGCTACCGCGAAAGCTATAAACTTAGAAGAGGAGGGCAAATTAAAGAAATGACCTTAAATCTTTGTGTACTGACTCCTAATCGAATTATTTGGGATTCAGAAGTGAAAGAAATCATTTTATCTACTAATAGTGGTCAAATTGGCGTATTACCAAACCACGCCCCCATTGCCACGGCTGTAGATATAGGTCTTTTGAGAATACGCCTTAACAACGACCAATGGTTAACGGTGGCTCTGATGGGTGGTTTTGCTAGAATAGGTAATAATGAAATCACCATTTTAGGAAATGATGCGGAAATAAGTACTGACATTGATCCGCAAGAAGCTCAACAAGCTCTTGAAATAGCTGAAGCTAATTTGAGTGGAGCTGAGGGTAAGAGACAAGCAATTGAAGCGAATCTAGCTCTCAGACGAGCTAGGACACGAGTGGAGGCTGTCAATGTTATTTCCTACTAGTTAAGTCATTAGATCAAAATAAAAAGAATAAGTTTTTTAAAAGTTCTTTATATATACACCACATGTTGATTTTGCTAATTGAACACAATCAAGTCTAATCTGATAAAAAAAAGAAGATGGGTAGAAAAACTTATTAGATATCATTTCATCGACTCCAGTATCTAATAAGTTCTACCTACTATTGGATTTGAACCAATGACTACCGCCGTATGAAAGCAATACTCTAACCACTGAGTTAAGTAGGTCATTTATCACTACAAATAGGAACCCATCACTTCGGGAATTATAGATAGAATAGGATTTCCAAGCAATACTAATTTCTTTCTGTTAAGCTTAAATAAAATAAATAAATCAGAGAGCTATCATGTGGGATTATGAAATATCTATCTTGACAAGAAATTGTCTATATGTTAAGATGTCTATAACAAGGGCTATAGCTCAGTTGGTAGAGCACCTCGTTTACACGTGCGCCAATGCTTTTCAAAGGAGCCAATTATGCAATGAACATAATTGATCGTATTGAAAAATTGATGTCTTACTCCATTCCATAGGTTCGAGGGAACAAGAGAACAATAGCCTGACCTGACAAATATTTGGTTCGGTCCGATTCAGGCACTAATTAAGTTGCCAAATCAAATAGAACCCGCCGGTGATTTGATAGTTGATAAGGTAAATACCCATCCCATTCAATGCTAGGCATAATGAGTATAAGGGACTCAAAAAAACCTCTTTTCGCTCTATGAACTTGAAGGTGTATGAAGTCTCATATTCGACTGTTCCAGCGAGGCGATAGAGATTCTATTTAACTTAGGTTAATCTAGGCCGAAGGCAGACCTAAGTCAACGTAATACTTCCTTGAAACACTTTGGTATTGCTCCTAGATCAGAATACAAATAATGAATCATAGCACATGGAGCCATCTCATTATCTTCCTCTAAAGATAAAATATGGTAGAATAACTGATCTTTACATCAGTTGATGGAAGAGCCCAATGCAACAAAATGCATGTTGGGTCTTTGAAACAGTTCAAATCATTTCGATAATAATAAGTTTGATCCGTTTTACCGAGAAGGTCTACGGTTCGAGTCCGTATAGCCCTATAATCCTAATATATTTTATATTATTTTAGTATAGCTTTCATTTCCTCATAGTTGTGGCCAGGTATCGTAGAAATGAAAGCATTACCAAATCTTCATGTAAATACATAAGATAAGTACAGAAAAAAATTTCAATAGATCTAATCTATACTTCTCAAATTTTGTATAAATTACTCACCCTTTTTCATTAATAATTGTGGATGAATTAAATATTACTTTTTCTTTTTTCCTGTACATGATCAAAGAGTTAGCGACATGCTTTTGTTTTTGTATACCGAATCCCAATCAATTTAGGAAGTGGAAATCATGACATGATTCCGACTAAAAACTTCAACCTGACCCAACGAAATCTAATCCTAAGTAGCATGGGTCTAAGACGTATTCTTTTCTTGGTCTTAGGTCTTGTATTTGTAGAAAACCCCTGTCCTGACTAATCACTAATCTTTTTTTGGCAGAACAAGAGAAACCTTATTTATTGATTCACAAATAATGGAGAGATAATGAATTGGTACTAAAGGATTAACGTTTCTTATTCTATATTCTATGAGTTGGGGGTTTGATTTGGTCTATTGAATCATTCGATAATATGTAATTCTTTCATTAGAAAATGTAATGTTATGTAAATCTTTTATGATTCCGTCGATTAGATTACTCCACTCTTTGCTATGTTTCATTGTCTAGTATCTAGTATAGGTGTACTGTAAAAGTTTTTTTGTGTCGGAATCTACCCCATTGTTTGGTGTTATCATTATATTATTAATATTAAGTGTTATTGCCATAACAAAACAAACGAGTATTTTGATTCATTCCAAATCGTAATCTAGTTTATTACTAGAGATTGTTCCAAAATAGAAATAGAAAGAATCTTTTATTCTAACTCTAATGAAATAACTCCATCCTTCTTATTTATTTCTGATAAGGTGGGATGGTACAGGTTCAAAGTTTCCAATTTTTTTTGTTTTTGTAGAGAAAGATATAACTTGTTATATGTCACCTCTCAATTCAACGGATTGAATCAAATTAATTAAGAAAAAAGGAAATGAAATAAATAATTTGAATATACTAATTATAGACTATTCATAGTATTTAATTAATTATTAATTATAGGATATTTATTTTATAATATTATAATAATTATTATTGGGATATATTAGGTATTATTTATTTTATAATAGATATTAATCATAATAATATATAAATATATATATATATATATTAGGTAGGATATTATAAATATTAGGATATATAGGATAATATAGGATATTTTAGTATTTTATTAACTTGTTTTTATAGAATTATCTTTTTATAGAGGATATAGAACCCAAGACAAAGTGAGAGAATCTTGTTTTTGTAAGAAGGAGCACCCTATATAGAATCGAAATAAAAAATGTAAGTGGGATTTTATTAGGTGAATCTTTAAACAAGATATGTCCCACAGAAACTCTAAACTATGCCGTTTGATCAAAATATATTCTTCTTTCGCCTAAACTAAGATAAGAAGTTCTGGATAAATTGACACTTCCAATTCGAATCGAATAATTCAGCATATTCCACATTAATAGGAGTACATTTATGTTTCTGCTTCACGAATATGATATTTTCTGGGCATTTCTGATAATATCAAGCATTATTCCTATCTTGGCATTTGTAATTTCCGGAGTTTTAGCCCCGGTTAGGGAAGGACCGGAGAAACTATCTAGTTATGAATCGGGTATAGAACCCATAGG